TCTTTTAGTTCAAAATGATCAATATGTAGAATCAGAACAAGTGATTGCTGAGATTCGGGCGGGAACATACACTTTGAATTTTAAGGAGAGGGTTCGAAAACATATTTATTCTGACTCAGAGGGAGAAATGCACTGGAGTACCGACGTGTACCATGCACCCGAATTTCAATATAGTAATGTCCGGCTCTTACCAAAAACAAGTCATTTATGGATATTATCAGGAGGTTCATGCGGATCCGGTGTAGTTTCTTTTTCACTCCACAAGGATCAAGATCAACTGAACATCCATTCTCGTTCTGTCGAACGAAGATATATTTCTAGCTTATCAGTGAATAATGATCAAGTGAGACACCAATTAATTAGGTCAGATTTTTCTGATAAAAAAGAGGATAGTATTTTTGATTATTCGGGATTTAATCGAATCATAGGTATTGGTCATTGTAATCTCATACATCCTGCAATTCTCCACAAGAATTCTGATTTATTGGCAAAAAGGCGAAGAAATCAATTTCTCATTCCGTTCCAATCCATTCAAGAACAAGAGAAAGAACTAATGCCCCATTCAGGTATCTCGATTGAAATACCCATAAAGGGTATTTTCCGTAAAAATAGTATTCTTGCTTATTTTGATGATCCTCGATACAGAAGAAAAAATTCAGGAATTACTAAATATGGGACTATAGGGGCGCATTCAATCGTCAAAAAAGAGGACTTGATTGAGTATCGAGGAGTCAAAAAAATTAAGCCAAAATTTCAAATGAAAATTGATCGCTTTTTTTTCATTCCCGAGGAAGTGCATATTTTACCCGAATCTTCTTACGTAATGGTACGGAATAATAGTATCATTGGAGTAGATACCCGAATCGCTTTAAATAGAAGAAGCCAAGTGGGCGGATTGGTCCGAGTGGAGAAAAAAAAAAAAAGGATTGAACTCAAAATTTTTTCTGGGGATATCCATTTTCCTGGGGAAACGGATAAGATATCCCGACACAGTGGCATCTTGATACCGCCGGAAACAGGAAAAAAAGAACTTAAGGAATCCACCCGGGAATCAAAAAAATTGAAAAAATGGATCTATGTCCAACGGATCACACCTACCAAGAAAAAGCATTTTGTTTTTGTTCGACCCGTAGTCACATATGAAATAGCAAACGGTATCAATTTAGCAACACTCTTCCCCCAGGATCTGCTGCGGGAAAAGGATAATATGCACCTTCGAGTTGTCAATTATATCCTTTATGGAAAGGGCAAACCCTTTCGGGGTATTTCTGACACAAGTATTCAATTAGTTCGAACTTGTTTAGTCTTGAATTGGGACCAAGACAAAAAAAGTTCTTCCGTCGAAGAGGTCTGTGCTTCCTTTGTTGAAGTAAGTACAAACGGTATGATTCGAGATTTCCTAAGAATCGACTTAGTGCAATCCCATATTTCGTATATCAGAAAAAGGAATGCTCCGTCAAGTTCAGGATTGATCTCTGATAATGGTCCAGATCGCACCAATATAAATCTGTTTTACTCCATTTATTTCAAGGCAAGGGTTCAACAATCACTTAGCCAAAATCAAGGAACTATTCATACGTTGTTGAATAGAAATAAGGAATGCCAGCCTTTGATAATTTTGTCATCATCTAATTGTTTTCGAATGGGTCCATTCAACGATATCAAATATCATAATGTGATAAAGCAATCAATTCACATTCAAAAAGACCCCCTAATTCCAATTAGCAATTCGTTGGGACCCTTAGGAACAGTCCTTCAAATTGCGAATTTTTATTCATTTTACTATTTAATAACTTATAATCCGATTTCGGTAACTAACTATTTGAAACTTGATAATTTAAAACAGACTTTTCAAGTACGTAAATTTTATTTAATGGATGAAAACGAGAGAATTTATAATCCTGATCCAGACAGTAAGATTGTTTTGAATCCAGTTAATTTGAATTGGTATTTTATCCATCATAATTATTGTGAGGAAATGTCCACAATAATGAGTCTTGGGCAGTTTATTTGTGAAAATATATGTATAGCCACAAATGGACCACACCTCAAATCAGGTCAAGTTTTAATTGTTCAAGCTGGCTCTGTAGTAATAAGATCCGCTAAGCCTTATTTGGCTACTCCAGGAGCAACTGTTCATGGGCATTATGGAGAAATCCTTTATGAAGGAGATACATTAATTACATTTATATATGAAAAATCAAGATCTGGTGATATAACGCAGGGTCTTCCAAAAGTAGAACAAGTGTTAGAAGTGCGTTCGATTGATTCAATATCGATGAACCTAGAAAAAAGAGTTGAGGGTTGGAACGCGCGTATAACAAGAATTCTTGGAATTCCTTGGGGATTCTTAATTGGTGCTGAGCTAACTATAGTGCAAAGTCGTATCTCTTTGGTTAATAAGATCCAAAAGGTTTATCGATCCCAGGGGGTCCAAATCCATAATAGACATATCGAAATTATTGTACGTCAAATAACATCAAAGGTGTTGGTTTCAGAAGATGGAATGTCTAATATTTTTTTACCCGGCGAACTTATTGGATTGTTACGAGCGGAGCGAACGGGGCGTGCTTTGGAAGAAGCGATCTGTTATCGAGCTATATTATTGGGAATAACGAGAGCATCTCTGAATACTCAAAGTTTTATATCTGAAGCAAGTTTTCAAGAAACCGCTCGGGTTTTAGCAAAAGCAGCTCTCCGGGGTCGTATCGACTGGTTGAAAGGCCTGAAAGAGAACGTTGTTCTGGGGGGGATGATACCCGTCGGTACCGGATTCAAAGCATTAGTGCACTGTTCACGGCAGCATAACAATATTCTTTTTGAAACAAAAAAAAAATTATTCGGGGGGGGCTGATAGATATTTTCTTACACCACAGAGAATTATTAGACTTTTGCATTTCAAAGACTTTACATGATACATCAGAACAATCATTTAGAGGATTAAATGAGTCCTAAGGAGCGGATTCTCTTAACTATTTTGGATCCTTTGATTTCTTAATAGTAAGAAAAGAAAGATAATAACGAATAGAAAGTAATGAAAGGAATGAATGGCCTGGATTGTGTATCAATGGCCAATCTCTGGTAGAAGAGAAGGTTCCATTTGAACAATTATTTATTTCAGGGCACCTCGTCTCTTTTTTTTATCAAATCTTTTTTTGATAAAAAAAAGAGGAAGTATGGGGAGAAATGGCAAGAAGATAGTGGAATATCAATTTTGAAGAGATGCTGGAAGCAGGAATTCCTTTTGGTCATGGTACTAGGAAATGGAATCCTAGAATGTCACCTTATATCTCAGCAAAACATAAAGGTATTCATATTACAAATCGGACAAGAACTGCTCGTTTTTTATCAGAAGCTTGTTATAAAGCAGCGGATTTAGTAGCACGAGCTGCAATAAGAACCCGGTGTCATTATATTATATTAATAAAAAAAGGCTCGGTGGTATGTTAACGAATTTGTCCACTACAGAAACGAGACTTCATAAGTTCAGGGATTTGAGAACGGAACAAAAGACGGGGAGACTCAACCGTCTTCCAAAAAGGGATGCAGCTATCCTGAAGAGACAATTATCACGCTTGCAAACGTATCCGGGCGGGATTCAATATATGACGAGGGTACCTGATATTGTAATCATCATTGATCAGCAAGAAGAATATACGGCTCTTCGAGAATGTATCGCTTTTGGAATTCCAACAATTTGTTTAATCGATACAAATTGTGACCCCGATCTCGCAGATATTTTGATTCCAGCAAATGATAACGCTATAGCTTCAATCCGATTAATTCTTAATAAATTTGTATTTGCAATTTGTGAGGGTTGTTCTAGCTATATACGAAATCCTTTATTAATAATAAGATAAATCAATTTTTTTGGTAACTACATGGATTTTTGGAAGTGGATATTATGTGATTAGCGGGTATTCAAAACGGATAATTCTAATTAAAGTATACAAGTTGAAAAGGAGAGGGTTGAATCAAAATAATTCTTTTAAAAGTTCTATTTCTGTTAGAGGGCAATATGAATGTTATATCATGTTCCAGTAACACACTAAAAGGGTTATACGATATATCCGGTGTGGAAGTAGGCCAACATTTCTATTGGCAAATAGGAGGTTTACAAGTCCATGCCCAAGTACTTATTACTTCTTGGGTTGTAATTGCTATCTTATTAGGTTCAGCCCTTATAGCTGTTCGGAATCCACAAACTATTCCGACTGCCGGCCAAAATTTCTTTGAATATGTCCTTGAATTTATTCGAGACGTGAGCAAAACTCAGATTGGAGAAGAATATGGTCCATGGGTTCCCTTTATTGGAACTATGTTTCTATTTATTTTTGTTTCGAATTGGTCCGGTGCTCTTTTACCTTGGAAAATAATACAGTTACCCCATGGGGAGTTAGCTGCACCTACGAATGATATCAATACTACCGTTGCTTTAGCCTTGCTCACGTCAGTAGCATATTTCTATGCAGGTCTTTCTAAAAAGGGATTAGGTTATTTTAGTAAATACATTCAACCGACTCCAATTCTTTTACCCATTAACATTTTAGAAGATTTCACAAAACCTTTATCACTTAGCTTTCGACTTTTCGGGAATATATTAGCTGATGAATTAGTAGTTGTTGTTCTTGTTTCTTTAGTACCTTTAGTGGTTCCTATACCTGTGATGTTCCTTGGATTATTTACAAGCGGTATTCAAGCTCTTATTTTTGCAACTTTAGCGGCGGCTTATATAGGCGAATCTATGGAGGGCCATCATTGACTCGTTTTCGAAATAGTCTCTTTTTTTTTTTAGCTTAGAATAACGCAGTGTATGCGTAACTAAAGATAATACACTTAGGAAACATCAATATACAAATAGAAATAGACAAATACGGGATATACGACCAAGAGTCATAGAAAAAAAAATTAAGATATTTGGGAATTGTAAAAAAGGAAAGAGATCAAAAAGATCTTTTTCCTAAAATTAATGTTTGGCTTTATTATATCATACTCCTGCCAATGAATATTATCATTCTATTGTTTTGTTCATTCAATTCAAATATAAGGAGTCAGTATTTGAATAAAAATTCTTAATATAAAAATTCTTATAGTATCATAGTATCACAATTTACACGGCGTGTGATTAAAAAAGAAAAAGAAAGATGCTTTCTAGAATGATTCCCATTTCAGTTAATTTTATTCAATTCAACGATTGACCAAAAGAAAATATTAATAAATAATTAAATAATTAAAGTGAATGACCTTACCGGAATAAAATACTTATGTTTATTTCTATGCAATGATTCGCCAAACGAGATTCATAAAAAATGGGTTGATTGGGAGAGGGGAACAGAATTGGGTATATGGGATCTAATGACTCTAAGCCAACTCTTGTGTATGGTTCCAAGAATGATTCTAGAATACGATTGACTTTAAGATACGAATAGTTTGAATCTAAGATATGAATAGTTGGTTTACGTTATGGAAGAAAGACATGTATATATGATATTAGATATTGATAGTTATATATCAACTAAAGATATATCTAATCCGCCCTACTATTGTGAACTTAGATAGAGATTCCAATAGAAATTCTTCGGTTTCGTCTTTGCCTGTGAATTGAATGTGAATGAATAAAGCGATGAAATCAAGAAAACTAACGAACGAAGAATTAAAAAAAGGGTTTGGAAAGAAGAAATGGAAGAACAAAAGTCGTATGGATTCACAAAAATCCTGTGGATCGGAACTAAAAAAGAGATATCGAAGTAGCTTTTATGGTTTAATACTAATATTATTATTACTTCAATTCCGAGTTCTTAGTTATTTCGACTGGATGAATCTTAGCGATGGAATAATTAAGTCATAATTCATTGGACGATTGTATCATTAACTATTTCTTTATTTTAGTGCGAGGAACTTATCATGAATCCACTGATTTCTGCCGCTTCTGTTATTGCCGCTGGGTTGGCCGTCGGGCTTGCTTCTATTGGACCTGGAGTAGGTCAAGGTACTGCTGCGGGTCAAGCTGTAGAAGGTATCGCGAGACAACCCGAGGCGGAGGGAAAAATACGAGGTACTTTATTGCTTAGTCTGGCTTTTATGGAAGCTTTAACAATTTATGGACTGGTTGTAGCATTAGCACTTTTATTTGCGAATCCCTTTGTTTAATCCTATAAATATGCAAATTACGTATTTTTTTTTTAGTCTATCTAAAAGAGGAGATAATATGAAAAATATAACCGATTCTTTCGTTTCCTTGGTTCGCTGGTCATTTGCCGGGAGTTTCGGGTTTAATACCGATATTTTAGCAACAAATCCAATAAATCTAAGTGTAGTCCTTGGTGTATTGATCTTTTTTGGAAAGGGAGTGCGTGCGAGTTGTTTATTTCAAGAATAGGCTGGATCCAACCAGCTGTACTTTTTTTCATTAGAACTAGATCGAAAAAGGTGCACGATTCCGCGAATTACTTCTGAATCAATTTCAAATCATATTTAAGAACCATAGCATTTCGTGATTCATTGGTAAATCTACTTTGATTCTCTATCAACCAAACCAATAGTGTGGGGTCATTAACATGGTTAAAGCTAAACCAAACTGTTTGAAGTCCAGACGCAGCATGGTACTCTTTCTACTACTCTATTAATATAGAATAGAAATGTTTGCAAAATTAATAATTGGAATTTGTTTTTTTTTTTCGATATAAAACACTCATGTCGATAAAATTATTTGAGACTTTTCTTTTATTGGAATGCAAAATATTTGAAATATTTAAATCAACCGCTTTTTATGCTGAATCGGTGACCTGTGTATAATATAAAGTAAGAAGAATTCTTTGGATTTGACGAAAAAAATAAACAACTTTGCTGACAATTCAATATTTTTGTTTTGTTCCGTCAGAAGAGTCCTCAAAATATTCTGGTCTTTGATTAGTGATTAGTCGCGACATCTTGGAATATGAATAGAGAAGAGAGGTAGAGGATAGGCTCATTACATTTTTTTTAAAAAAAAAGATATGGGAATTGCCCCATACTTAAAAAGTTGAAGTAATTGAGTGTGAGAGCCAAATGAATCGAAAAATTCATGTTTGGTTCGGGAAGGGATCATGTAAGTTTTGAGATGAATGGAAAGATAATCTACTTTCATTAAGTGATTTATTAGATAATCGAAAACGGAAGATCCTGAATACTATTCGAAATTCAGAGGAACTGCAGGGGGGGGCCATTCAACGGCTGGAAAAAGCCCGGGCTCGCTTACGGAAAGTCGAAAGGGAAGCAGATCAATTTCGAGTGAATGGATACTCGGAGATAGAACGAGAAAAATTGAATTTGATTAAGTCAACTTATAAGACTTTGGAAGAATTAGAAAATTACAAAAATGAAACCATTCGTTTTGACCACCAAAGAGCGATTCAGCAAGTCCGACAACAGGTTTTCCAACAAGTTTTAAAAGGAGCGCGAGGCACCCTGAACAGTTCTTTGAACAAGGAGTTACATTTACGTACCGTTAGTGAGAATATT